TTCCATCATACATGATGGAATTTCGAAAACTTCTGGATAGGTATCCTACATCTGAACTGAATTCTTTCTGGTTAAAGGATCTCTTTCTAGTTCTTCTGGAACAATTAGGAGATTCTCTGGAAGAAATACGGGGTTCTACTTCTGGTGGCAACATGCTATTGGGTGGTGGTGGGGTCAAATCAATACGTTCTAAGAAGAAATATTGGAAGATCAATCTCATCGATCTTGTAAGTATCATACCAAATCCCATCAATCGAATCATTTTTTCGAGAAATACGAGACATCTAAGTCGTACAAGTAAAGAGATCTATTCATTGATAAGAAAAAGAAAAAACGTGAACGGTGATTGGATTGATGAGAAAATAGAATTCTGGGTCGCGAACAGTGATTCGATTGATGATGAAGAAAGAGAATTCTTGGTTCAGTTCTCCACCTTAACGACAGAAAAAAGGATTGATCAAATTCTATTGAGTCTGACTCATAGTGATCATTTATCAAAGAATGACTCTGGTTATCAAATGATTGAACAACCGGGATCAATTTCCTTACGATACTTAGTTGACATTCATCAAAAGGATCTAATGAATTATGAGTTCAATAGATCCTGTTTAGCAGAAAGACGGATATTCCTTGCTCATTATCAGACAATCACTTATTCACAAACCTCGTGTGGGGCTAATAGTCTTCATTCCCCATCTCCTCATGGAAAACCCTTTTCGCTCCGCTTAGCCCTATCCCCTTCTAGAGGTATTTTAGTGATAGGTTCTATAGGAACTGGACGCTCCTGTTTGGTCAAATACCTAGCGACAAACTCCTATGTTCCTTTCATTACGGTATTTCCGAACAAGTTCCTGAATGACAAGCCTAAAGGTTATCTTATTGATGATATCGATATTGATGATAGTGACGATATTTATGATGACCTTGATGTTGATACGGAGCTGCTAACTATGTATATGACGCCAGAAATAGACCTATTTGATATCACCCTTCAATTCGAATTAGCAAAAGCAATGTCTCCTTGCATAATATGGATTCCAAACATTCATGATCTGCATGTGAATGAGTCGAATTACTTATCCCTCGGTCTATTAGAGAACTATCATTGTGAAAGATGTTCCACTGGAAAGATTCTTGTTATTGCTTCGACTCATATTCCCCAAAAAGTGGATCCCGCTCTAATAGCTCCGAATAAATTAAACACATGCATTAAGATACGAAGGCTTATTCTTCCACAACAACGAAAGCACTTTTTCATTCTTTCATATACTAGGGGATTTCACTTGGAAAAGAAGATGTTCCATACTAACGGATTCGGGTCCATAACCATGGGTTCCAATGCGCGAGATCTTGTAGCACTTATCAATGAGGCCCTATCAATTAGTATTACACAGAAGAAATCCATTATAGAAACTCATACAATTAGATCAGCTCTTCATAGAAAAACTTGGGATTTTCGATCCCATATAAGATCGGTTCAGGATCATGGGATCCTTTTCTATCAGATAGGAAGGGCTGTTGCACAAAATGTACTTCTAAGTAATTGCCCCATAGATCCTATATCTATCTATATGAAGAAGAGATCATGTAAGGGAGGGGATTCTTATTTGTACAAATGGTACTTCGAACTTGGAACGAGCATGAAGAAATTAACGATACTTCTTTATCTTTTGAGTTGTTCTGCCGGATCGGTCGCTCAAGATCTTTGGTCTTCATCCAGACACGATGAAAAAAATTGGATCACTTCTTATGGATTCGTTGAGAATGATTCTGATCTAGTTCATGGCCTATTACTATTATTACTATTAGAAGTAGAAGGCGCTCCGGCTCTGGCGGGATCCTCACGGACAGAAAGAGATTGCAGTCAGTTTGATAATAATCGAGTGACATTACTTCTTCGGTCCGAACCAAGGAATCAGTTAGATATGATGCAAAATGGATCTTGTTCTATCGTTGATCAGAGATTTCTATATGAAAAATACGAATCGGAGTTTGAAGAAGGGGAAGGGGCCCTCGATCCGCAACAGATAGAGGAGGATTTATTCAATCACATAGTTTGGGCTCCTAGAATATGGCGCCCTTGTGGCAATCTATTTGATTGTATCGAAAGGCCCACTGAATTGGGATTTCCCTATTGGACTGGGTCATTTCGGGGAAAATGGATCATTTATCATAAAGAGGATGAGCTTCAAGAGAATGATTCGGAGTTCTTGCAGAGTGGAACCATGCAGTACCAGACACAAGATAGATCTTCCAAAGAACAAGGTTTTTTTCGAACAAGCCAATTCATTTGGGACCCTGCGGATCCATTCTTTTCCCTATTCAAAGATCAGCCCTTTGTCTCTGTGTTTTCACGTCGAGAATTCTTTGCAGATGAAGAGATGTCAAAGGGGCTTATTGCTTCCCAAACAAATCCTCCTACATCTATATATAAACGCTGGTTCATCAAGAATACGCAAGAAAAGCACTTCGAATTGTTGATTCATCGCCAGAGATGGTT